ACGTCTCTAATTCAAAACCGAACGTGAAACTTTGGTTTTATTCGGCTCCTTTATGCAAGATAGAGAGAGATAGATAAATTTAACAAAATGGAGAAGATGTGAACAAAATGAAATGAATTCTACCCATAACATCTATGTCAGCCTTTCGTTCTGAATGCATTCAAAACATACCGCTTTTTAGATGATCCCTATAGAAGAGGAGGAAAAATTATAACAATTTTTTTTCTACTTACTTCGTTCGCTATTTCTTTTCTATTTGAAAGAATCCTTAGGAAAAGCATTTTTTTCCACCGAGCTAAAATACATATTATATGTCGATGTCTATAGTAAACTAAAGGAATCGTTTAATAGCTAGTTTGCTTCAATTTTTCATATACAAATAAAAAAATTGAAGATTTAGTTACGATTAGAAATAAACTTTCTATATCTTTATCCATGGATCCCTTACTCATACTCAAAAAATGGTGAGTATTGTGATCCAATTCAAAAAACTTATGTTTCATAATTTCATAATTCCATTTTCAATTTCGAATTGATTCTTCTTTGGATACAAATTACGATAATGTATATTCTTCCTCGAATCGTTCGTTGAGAGGGAAAGGATTAAATCCTTTTAAGAAATAAGTTTATGATCGGAATATGAATCAAACGAGGGACCCCTTAACTATTAAGGGGTCAATAGAACGAATCACACTTTTACCACTAAACTATACCCGCTACAATGCAATTATTGTATATAAACGGATCTTTTGTCGAACAGGAGAATCAGTCGGAATCTAAAAAGAAAAAAGTATCATAATAAAAGAATCATGAAAATGATAGTTTTGACGTGTTTTCTTTCGTAAAGGGGACCTAATGAAATCAAGAAAAAAGGACTCCCCTTTTTGTTTTGCTGAAGGTGCTTTGACAAATCCATCTTGACAAAATGATTTTAGTCATAACATAAAAAGAAAATGCATTGTGAAAGAATCTCCATTCTTTTCTTTTTTTTATTCGTATTTGCTTTTTTTTTTTTTACATTTTTAGGTACGGGTACTTTGCTGGAAAAAATAAAGAAAATAAAGAATAATAAGAAATGGCATTTTGATCTTCTATCATTTTAGTTCTATCTCATAGGAAGAAAAAAGTTTTTCTTTTGTTTGATCTTGTTTCAATAACAAGTATTTTTTCAGATCAAATAAATTTGATTCACGGGATTCATGAGAACAAAAAAAAAAAGCCCGGCTAGGTACCGATCTGGCCGGGCTGTAGAAAAAAAAACACGACCTCTTCGAACAAACAAAAAGGGTATTTTTTTATTATTTATTAGAATTCTATTCTATTTTATACAATATTTTATACAATATTTATTATATTTATTATTCTATAAATTATTCTATATTTCTATATTTCTTTCTATTTTATATATTTCTATAATATTTTGGATATCTTAAATAGAATTTAAAAATAGAATTGGATATCCTAATATAGAATAAATAGAAAAACTAAAAAATTAAAATAGAAGAATAAGTCAAAGAGAGATAAGATAGAAAGAAAGGAGGAGCTTTTTCAATCTCTCTTTTTTGTTTGTATAATGTAACATAGGAATTCTATTTTTTCAATTTGGGAGAGATGGCTGAGTGGACTAAAGCGTCGGATTGCTAATCCGTTGTACGAAATTTTCGTACCGAGGGTTCGAATCCCTCTCTTTCCGTTTCCGTCGATGATTTGGTATTTTCTTTATCTCTTGAATTTATAGATTTTCTTTGTTTGTTTGATTTTTTTATTATTCAATATAAAAAAATATGAAATTGATTATTATTAAATATTCTATTCTATTATATTATTAAATATAAAGATGTAAAATAGATAAAATTCGAAAAAATATTTCAAAATCATGAAAGGAGAACAAAAAAAATTTATTTTTTATTCTTCACGTCCCGGATTACGTCCCGGATCGTTAGATAGGAATCCGAAGATGAAAAGAGAAACAAAGAATATTACTACTGTGTAAACAAATAGTTTTAGAGTAAGCATTACACAATCTCCAAGATCAATTAAAAAAAAAAAGAGAATAGATTTTCCTATACTATACATTATGTTTCTTTTGACACTAAGAAATGATTTCGAGAAATATAATAGAAAGGAATTTTCATAAATTTATTTGTAATAAGAGCCGAGTCCTTTATTATAAAAATTTTCATACCCACAATTAGATATTGGTGGGGGACTCAAATCGAATTTTTTTTTTCATTTTCAATGGAAAGGGGGGTAAGAATGATGAAATGAGATGGTCCAGCTTTTTTTTGGTATAAAAAAAATTTCAATATTTGAATTGAGGATTCATACTGTAAGACTTATCTGATCTTATCAATTGTTAGAATGTTAGAATTTTTTTTTTTTCGAATAAATTCTGAATTTTTCTAAGAGTCTAAGATAGTATAAAAATTAAAGATCTTATCGAAAACTTACAGCAGCTTGCCAAACAAAAGCTAAGAGAAAAAAGAGTACAGGTATTACTGGCATAATATCTACAATTGGATTCAAAAAAGCGTAGGCTTCCGGTAATTTTGCGAATAAAAAACTACTTGAATAAAGGGCAGAGTTAATACAAATACAGACCAAACTAAAGATATTAAGCATAAGCATAGCAAACATTTTGTTCTTTAAGATAGAATATAAGAAATCATACTTTCATACAATATCTTAATTGCATTCTATGTAATGATCAAGAATTTCCGTTTAATTCTATATCTACACCTACACATATCAAAAGCCTCGCAACATTCTATCGATATAGATATTTCGATATTTGAACTGGAATTGACGAACAACCAATATTAATATTAGACTAATATTAGTGTTTATTAGTGTCGAATAGAAATTTGAAATGGGGCGTGGCCAAGCGGTAAGGCAACGGGTTTTGGTCCCGCTATTCGGAGGTTCGAATCCTTCCGTCCCAGAGCATATCCATGCATGATCTATCTATCTATATATATTTAGATATCATATCATATGAGAGTACAAATATTCTATACAAAATACAAATATTCTATTAGAATAAAGATTGCCTTTTTTTGAGAAACTTTCGGTTTAACAATCTATAATATTAATATTGGCTAAAGTGTGATTCTTTTTTCTTATTTTTAATGATCCGTGTCTAAATTGAGTTACTTTTAAGATGTATATTCAAAAAGAACTTATTTAAACTGAAACTTATTTATTTGTATTCATGTTATTAAATAGAATATTTTATATGTTAAAAATAAATAAAAAAATAAATAAAATAGAAATTCCATTCATAGAATAAAATATCGATTTCATTGAATTTTTGACGAGACTTCTTTATTCTTTAGAAATTACCCATTCAGAAAACGTATAGATTACTATGTATCGACTGAATCAACGACTATTCATGATTTCATAATTACATACTGGTTCCAAACCAGAGAAATGTTATGGTAAAACTTCGTTTGAAACGATGTGGTAGAAAGCAACGTGCGACTTGAAAGACATGATTCAATTAGCTGTGGATTCTTAATCCACTATTTTTATATTATATAGAAATTTGTATATAGAAATGAGGGTGCTCTTGGCTCGACATCGTTTGTTCTGTTCCATTCGAACTCGTTTTTTTTTTTTTTGGGGGGGGGGGTTGATGATGTAAATAGTAATAGTACATGATGGAGCTCGAGTTGATTCATTTTTCAGGAGCAAGTATCTAGGGTTAGTGAAAATTAATAAATTTGAACAACTTCGTAAATATATTATCTATCTATATATATAGAAATCGAAAGGATCCAATTCGAGCAAGTTTCAAACAAAATAAAAATAAAAAGTCAAATTTGTTGGAATTGGTAAAACGATTTCGATCAAAAGTGTATCTGCGGGAATCTATTATTCATTTCTATTATTCTTTGATAGAAAGAAAAAAAGGTATGTTGCTGCCATTTTTGAAACGATTAAAAATCCCCGAAGTAATGTCTAAACCCAACGATTCAAGGAAAATCTAAGGGATCCTGGAACAAGTAAATACCTTTTTTAATTGTCTCAACAACTCTATCAGAATGAAGAATAAAAAAAAAAAATAGATTCTATTCTAAAGAAGATAGACAAAAAACGGGATAGAGACCGCTCAATAAATGAAATACTTAAAGGTTTTGAGTTATTTGAGAGTTATCCAACTTGAGTTATGAGTTTGCGAATACGAGTGATTTTTTTTCGGGAAAGAAAAAGAATAAGAAAAAAAGTACTTATAAATCATAATCGAATTGATTTTATGATTTTATGGATTGGATCTATTTGACATCCAAATTCATAATAATATTCTATCCCATAGGCATCATCTAATTTTCTCGAGCCGTACGAGGAGAAAACTTCTTATACGTTTCTAGGGGGGGTGTATTGTTCATCTCCATACATCTATCCCAATGAGCCGTTTATCGAATTGTTGCAATTGATATTCGATCCCGACGAGAGGGAAGAGATCTTCGGAAAGTGGGTTTTTATGATCCGATAAAGAATCAAACCTATTTAAATATTCCTGTTATTCTCGATTTCCTTGAAAAGGGCGCTCAACCTACAGGAACTGTTCAGGATATTTCAAAAAGGGCGGGTGTTTTTATCGAACTTTGCCCTAATCAACAAACGAAATTCAATTAATGAAATAAGAAACAAAAGAGGGTGTGGATAACTTGTATATCTATTTATATAATCCTTTATCTCTCTTATCCCCCCGCTATCTATTCATACCTTATTTTTTTCATTTATTATTTGCTATACTATAAGAATGCTGTTTTCTACAACCACAAAAATCCATTTTTATTTTTATAAATTAATATAAAAAATGAATATAAAACGGATAGAAAAAAAAAGAGCAAATCAATAAATGAAGTAATTGGGTTTATAAATACATTATTCTCAATGGGGTGGTTTTCATTGGAATTCTCTGAAGAAATAAAAAGGGGGTTAGGTTAATTGCTTAGTCCATATTTCGATTGTATTGATTCAATTATTAATTAATATTAATTTGATTGAATAAATCAGATCTCTACCCTTTTCTTTTTTTCCTTCATTTTCGCATACACCCTTTTGGATCTATGTCGATTAGTTTTGTAGTGCCAATTCAACATAACTGTTTGTTTTTTTATTTTTTATTTTTTTTTTTATTATTATTTTTATTTTTAGTATTATAGTATTCTAATTATTTATTAGTATTAATTATTTATTAGTATTATAATACATTTTCGTATTCGAATTTTTTTATTAGAATTTACAAACGAACTTTGTTATTATTAACATTAATTAAATAAAATTAATTAAATAAAAATAAAATGGAATTTCAATTGGCATTTATTAAATTGTTAGTTACTATTTAAAAGTTTATAATTCTTTTGTTTTCTCCATTGTAGTTTTTTCTCAACATTAATATTAATATTGACAACAGTGTATCAAACAAATATAATCCGATCGTGAATAAACGGATCTTTTTATTTCCGTTCCATATCCATAGGATTTTTTTTATTATAGAATTCAATCTTTTTTTTTGATTGTTATTGTATCTACACATTCGATTTTTTTAGTTTTTTTAATATTCGTTTCATTCGGGTTGCTAACTCAATGGTAGAGTACTCGGCTTTTAAGTGCGACTCGATTTTTTACACATTTTTACGAAGCAATGGATTCGTTCATACCAGCGATAGAGTTTGTAAGCCGACGACTGATCCAGAAAGGAATGAATGGAAAAAGTAGCATGTCGTATCAATGGAGAATTCGAAGAATATTTCATTCTTATTGGATCCGATCCAAACCTTTGTTTGAATTCTTGGCAAAATCAAAGTTGGGTTGAATTAATAAATGGATAGAGCCTGGCGGCTCCAATTATAGGGAAACAAAAAGCAACGAGCTTTCATTTTTTAATTTGAATGATTACCCGATCTAATTTTACGTTAAAAATAGATTAGTGCTTGATGTGGGAAAAGCTTTTCCTATGAAAAAAATAAAATGGATTATTGATTTTTTTATGAGTCCTAACTATTAACTATTCTCCATTATGGGGTGGCGCTGAATGTGTAGAAGAAAGAGTATATTGATAAAGATATTTTTTTCCAAAATCAAAAGAGCGATTGGGTTGAGAAAATAAAGGATTTCGAACTATATTGTTATTCTAGAATGAACATAAAACAATTAGATTGAAAAAAACGAGGAGAGAGAGTCCGTTGATGAGTTTTACTTGTTTTCGAGGTATCTATTCGTTTTTCACTTTTTTACTAGAATAGAATACCCTGTTTTGACTGTATCGCACTATGTATCATTTGAGAACCCAATAAATCCCCTATCCCTGTCTCAAATTGAATTTTCAAAAATGGAGGAATTTCAAGTATATTTAGAACGAAATAGGTTTCAGCAATATGACCTCCTATACCCACTTATCTTTCGGGAATATATTTATGCACTTGCTTATGATCATGGTTTAAATAGCTCCATTTTGATGGAAAATATAGGTTCTGACAATAAATCTAGTTTACTAATTGTAAAACGTTTAATTACTCGAATGTCTCAACAGAATCATTTGATTATTTCTGTTAATGATTCTAACAAAAATAAATTTTGTGGGTACAACAAGAATTTATATTCTCAAATAATATCAGAGGGGTTTGCCGTCATTCTGGAAATTCCATTTTCCCTACGATTAATCTCTTTCTTAGAGGAGACAAAAATCGTAAAATCTTATAATTTACAATCAATTCATTCAATATTTCCCTTTTTTGAGGATAAATTTCCATATTTAAATTATGTGTCAGATATACGAATACCTTACCCTATCCATCTGGAAATTTGGATTCAAACCCTTCGTTACTGGGTGAAAGATCCCTCTTCTTTTCATTTATTAAAGCTATTTCTTCACGAGTATTGTAATTGGAACATTCTTATTACTTCAAAAAAATCGATTTCTATTTTTTCAAACAGGAATCCAAGATTCTTCTTGTTCCTATATAATTTTTATCTATGTGAATACGAATCTATCTTCCTTTTTCTCCGTAACAAATCTTCTCATTTACAATTAACATCTTCGGTAGTCCTTTTTGAGCGAATCTATTTCTATGGAAAAATGCAATATCTTGTAAAAGTCTTTACTAAGGATTTTCTGTCTACCCTATGGTTTTTCAAGGACCCTTTCATTCATTATGCTCGATATAAAGGAGAATCCATTCTGGCTTCAAAGAATACCCCTCTTGTGATGAATAAATGGAAATACTATCTTATCAATTTATGGCAATGTCATTTTTATGTTTGGTCTCAACCAGGACGGATCCATATAAACCAATTATCCGAGCATTCATTCTACTTTTTGGGTTATTTTTCCAGTGTACGGCGAAATCCTTCAGTGGTACGGAGTCAAATGCTGGAAAATTCATTTCTAATAGAAAATGTTATGAAAAAGCTTGATACAAAAGTTCCAATTATTCCTATAATTAGATCATTGGCTAAAGCGAAATTTTGTACCATATTAGGGCATCC